TCAGAATAAGAGTTCCTTTTGAAGCCAGAATTGCTTTTCCTTGATATCGAACATAATGTATGAAAATATCTTTGAGGAACCATAAGATCCTCTGAAAAGAATTACACGACACGACTCTAAGATATTCTATTTTTCCATAAAAATAGGTTCGCTCAAGAAAGACTCCAGAAGATATTGATCGTAAATAAGAAGACTGTTTACGAAGAAACAGGAATATATATTCACATTCATATACATAAAAATTATGTAGGAACAAAAAAAATCTTTTCTTTCTTTTTGAAAAGACGTAAATGGATTTTTTTGAAGTAATGAGACTATTCGAATTATGATATTCGTGGAAAATCAATCGCAATAAATGCAAAGAAGGAACATCTTTGATCCAGCATTGAAGAATTTGAACCAAGATTTCCATATGGATGGGATAGGGTATTAGTAGATCCGACACATAATTTAAATGTGATAATTTATCCTCTAAAAAGGGAAATATTGAATGAATAGATCGTAAATTCTGAAATTTTGGTATTCTTTTTTCTTCAAGGGAGGATACTAATCGCGACGAGAATGAAATTTCCAAAATGACTCCAAAACCTTCTGATACCATTTGAGAATAAAAATGATAAGAAAAAGAATTCTTGTGCAGCGAAAATCCATTTTGGTTAGTTTGGTTAGAATCATTCACCGAAGAAATCAAATATTCCTGTTGATACATTCGAGTTATTAAACGTTTCACAAGTACCAAACTAGATTTATTGTCATAACCGATAATTTCCACAGGTTCATAAAAAATCAAACTATTGAAACTATGATAATGAGCAAGTGAGTAAATATACTCCTGAAGGAGTAGCGGATATAGGAAGTTTTGTTGCCAAAATCTCTCTTTTTTCAATCTAAATATCCTTGTAATTCTGCTATTTAAATACATTTCTACTTTAACCAGAAAAGAGAGGCATTTCTTGTGTTATAAAATGATACATAGTGCAATATGGTCAGAACGGCGTATGTGTGTATATTGTATATAGTCTATTTTTTTCTTATAATATCTTTATATTATATAAAGACTATTTATAAGAAATATAGTAGAACTTCTAACTAGAAAAAATTAGAATATTTAGAATAAGAATATTATTCTTATAATTATTAGAAGAGATAATTCTAATAATAGAGTCTAGTTCTAGTCTTATTATATACTAGACACTATATATACTTTCACTTTCTATTTTTATATTTTAAAAAATCTAAAATAAGATAGACTTTTTATACTTTTGAAACTCTTATACTGTTTATACTGTACTGTGATAAAAAATCATAAGAAGAATCTAAGAAGGAAAAAAATTCTAGATTATAGAATTATAGAAATTCTAGACAAAGTAAAAACAAATAAAGAATATATACCCCGGAGACAAAGAGCTCAATCTACAGATCTTTTTCTTTTCTCTTTCTATCTAATTTTATTTTCTTTTCCTTGTTAATATAACTAGGAATATAGGAAGAATAATAAAAGAAAAAAAATAACAATAAGAAAAAAGGGTAAAAATCTTTTATTTTTGCAACCCAATAACTCTTTTGACTTTGGAAATAAGAATTTTTTATCAATTTTTTATCACTATACTCTTTCTTCTACACATCCGTCTACAATCCACAATAAAGAATAATTAAAAGAATAATTAGGATTAATAAAAAAAAAAGAATCAAAAGTCTCACAAGAGACCCTTTTATCACATCAGGCACTAATCTATTTTTAACGTATAATTAGTAATTTGATCGGATAATCATTCAAATTAAGAAGGTAAGCTCGTTGCTTTTTTTGTCTTACTCGAATTGGAGCCATAAGGCTCTATCCATTTATTCACTAGACCAAAAATACTTTACTGAACTTTAAAAATGTTCTAAAAAGAACAATTTATAGTACTCATTAATAAATTAGAATACTCAGAATAACAATAATTTTTATTTTTTTTTTAGATTTTTCTATTCTTTTTACGACATGCTCTTTTTTCCATTCATTACCTTTCAGGATCAGTCGCGGTCTTATAAACTATACCAAGAGTCTAGACGAATTTCTTCATCCAAATGTGTAAAAGATCATAGTCGCAATTAAAAGCCGAGTACTCTACCATTGAGTTAGCAACCCAGATCAATATGAAGTGTAGATATGATCGCAATAAAAAAAAAAAAAGATTCAGCAAACTCATCCAGTTTACTAAAATATTTTAGTAAAATGAAGGAAAGAGCCAATAGGAAATGGGGATATAAAAATCTATTTATATACGATCAAATTATATTTGATCGATACGCCATTGTCAATACGAAGGGACTTTTTAGAAAAAAAGATTCAAGAAATTCTATGGAAATTTGTGTTGGATTAGCACAACATAAAGAATAAAACTTTGAGTGGAAAAAAAGAAGGAATAAGAAAAAGATATAGATAGAAAAATAGCGGCTTTCTTTAATCAAAAAAAGAAAGATAAAGATATAATAATAATACAAATCCAAGAATATAAATACAAATACAAGAATAAAGATTACCCCCCTTGTTGGGGGGTTACACAAAAATAAGTATGAATAGAACAAGAAAAAAGAAACTTTGAATAAAGAATTAAACAAAGCTAGGTACTATTTATCCTATACTTTTTTCTTCATGATTCTTGTTTTTCTTTTCTTTTTTTATCAAAAGAAATTCGAAATTCTTTAAAAAATTCTGTCTTGCTTAAAATATCATAAACAGTTCCTGTGGGTTGAGCACCTTTTTCAAGGAAATATAAGATAGCAGGAACATTTGAATAAGTTTGATTTTTTATCGGATCATAAAAACCCACTTTTCGAAGATCTCTTCCTTCTCTTCGGGATCGAACATCAATTGCAACGATTCGATAGATGGCTCATTGGGATAGATGTAGATAAAAGATGCCCCCCTAGAAACGTATAGGAAGTTTTCTCCTCATACGGCTCAAGAAAAAATGATTCGAATTTCTAGAATTTCTATTTTTCTCTAGAATTTTTATCTATATAGATAGAAATAGAAAGAGAAATGGATCTATAAAGAATTAGACTGAAATTTGAGCCTTTTTTTTTCCTTCTTTACAGAAAAAGAAATTTAATTTATACTCCTAACTCAAGTTGGGTACTTTTAAAAAAGTTCAAAAGGAAATCCTTAAAATTTCTTGAGCTGTCTCTAAACTCTTTTTTTGTCTATTTTCAGATCTATTTTTTTTTACTCATTCTGATCCAATTGTTGAGACAAGTAAAAAAAGTGTTTCCTTGTTCCGGAATTTGTTGTCTTTGCTTTGCGCTTTTTTAAATCATTAGGTTTAGACATTACTTCGGTGATCTTTACTCCTTTTCAAAAAGGCAGCAACATACCTTTTGTTTTTTGTTCTTTCTATGGAAAAGGGAAAAATTATTTTCTTCCTTTGTGATACACTCTTGATCGAAACAGTTTGAAATTTTTGACAAATCCATTTCTCTATATTTTAATATTTTAATCTATATTTTAGATTTCGATATTGATAATATATTTACAAAGTTGATCTAACTTATTGATTGTCACTAACCCTAGATTATTACCCCGATAAAAGAATCAATTATTTTTGCTCGAGCTCCATCATATGCTATACCTTATATAATATATACCTTTAGTATCTTTATTTAGATCTTTATTTAGCAACCCAAGACAAATTCAATCAGGTTCCTAGCAGAACAAATCATGTCGAGACAAGAGCATCTTCATTCGTATAGAAGATGGTGGATGTCAGAATCCACATCCAATCATGTCCTTCAAGTCGCACGTTGCTTTCTACCACATCGTTTCAAACGAAGTTTTACCATAACCATCCCTATAATTTTATTTTAATTTGGAACCATATGCAATTGATTCAATATGGAATCATGAATAGTCATTGGCTGAACCGATACATAAGAATCTACGCTTATAGACTTATAGATTAAGTCTATACCCGGAAAGGATTTCACTTAAAATTACCCCCATCTTTTCTCATATGAATAATATCACATAAAAAAACAAATCAGTTTTAAGTAAACTTATTTACATCTTCAACAAATCTTTCAGAATTTCAGAATTGTCCATCAGAAATTATTTTTTTTTAATAAAAAAGATTATAAACCTAAAAATGGCTTTACTTTCATTCAGATGAAAAAGAAATCCCTATGAGTTGATAAAACTTTTTATTTAACTAAATATTCATAAATATTCAATTATAGTCAATTAGAGAATACTAAGATATTATTAATAAGAAAAATATACAATATATATTCTTATGTAATATGTAATAGTTATTTATTTATGTATGAATATATTCTATTATAACCTAATATATTCATATATTATCATTTTTTCTTTCTATTTATGAAATAGGATTTTCTTATTTGAATATTATGATTTATTTTTTTTTTTACCATCTCCAATTGAATATGATTTTCATTTAATTTAAAACAGAAAGATAATTTGAGAATAAAGTTTCTTTGTTTTCATTATTTTTTTTCATTATTCTAAAGTAGAAAAAGTCTCGTGTAAGGTAAGATCAAAGATAAAATCAGAATCCTCGGATTCTGATCTTTTCACATACATCTCCATCATAAAAAAAAACAAAGAATTGTTGAATTCATTTTTCAATCTCAATCAAAAATAATTTTTCGTTTCTGATGCGAACGATCTGGGACGGAAGGATTCGAACCTCCGAGTAACGGGACCAAAACCTGTTGCCTTACCACTTGGCCACGCCCCATTTATTTTTTAAATAAGATAAATATTTGTTATTCGTCAATAACCAACCTAAATAAATATAGGATATGTTGCCGCTAGGATTCAACATAATAGATATAGAATCAAAAATATTAATTGATCATTACTTAGAATTAAATTAAGATATTCTATGAAACTAGAATTCCTTGTATTCTTATTTGATTGGATAATGTAAGGAAGGATTCTTGATTGGGGAGAAGTCAAAGAAAAATAAGAATTTATTTCTTTTACCTGCCTTTTTTATTTTCAATTTTCCCTCAGAAAAACAACTCAATCCAATCTGATAATTTATTCTTCAATTTAATTTGAATCTTTAACTTTAAGAACAAGAAAAGAATATTTGTTATGCTTAATATCTTTTGTTTAATTTGTATCTGTCTTAATTCTACCCTTTATTCGAGTAGTTTTTTCTTCGCCAAATTGCCCGAGGCTTATGCCTTTTTCAATCCAATCATAGACGTTATGCCAATTATCCCTTTACTCTTTTTTCTCTTAGCCTTTGTTTGGCAAGCTGCTGTAAGTTTCCGCTAAAAATGGAATCTCTAATCTCTATTCAATTCATAATTTATTTTATAAAAAAAAAAGATTAGATTTTATTCTGAAAATCAATAAGATCATAAATAAGATTCAGATAAGTCTGGACATTAGAAACCCTCGATTCAAAAAGTCTGGTATTTTATATTGAAATTTCATTTGAATTTTGAATAAGGGAAAGATCTCTAGCTTTTCTTTAAAAAGCTAATCAGCTTATTTATTTTGTTCTAACCTTTCCTTTATAAGATCCCATACCCCATAAAATTACTTAATTATAGATATGAATATGGCAAAAAATTTTTGGTAACAAAAAAGTACGAATCTTATTACATTTTACATTAGAAAAAAAATTCATGAAAATCAATTTCAAAAAAACTTCCTTTTTTTTTCATCTTTAGAACGATAGTATGTGTCGTAAAATAGGTAATCTATTTCCTTAAAAAAAAATGATCTTATCTTATCTTGGAGATTTGTAATGCTTACTCTTAAACTCTTTGTTTACACAGTAGTAATATTCTTTGTTTCTCTATTCATCTTCGGATTCTTATCTAACGATCCGGGGCGTAATCCTGGGCGTGAAGAATAAAAAGAATAAAAAAAGAGATGAGATTCATTTTTACTTTCTTTTTTCATAGATAAATGTATAAAGAAAAGAAATGGAATAGATGTTAGATAAAGAGAAAAGTTAGATAAAGATAAAAGATTTCTAAATAAAGAAGAATCAAAAATTATTCTAATTAGAAAATCTCAAGTAATTGGGGGGGGGGGTCGGAGAGAGAGGGATTCGAACCCTCGATACGAATTATTCGTACAACGGATTAGCAATCCGACGCTTTAGTCCACTCAGCCATCTCTCCCCATTCCAAATTGAAAATTTATCATTTATCATGTGATTTAACACATGAAGTCAAGATTGATAACCTTTTTGATTTTACTTCAATGATTCAAAAAAGATTTCTCGAATAGAAAGAATACCTTCTTTCTTTTATTTTGTACAAAACAAAAACTTCATTTCACCGGCCTGGTTAAGTATAAGTACTGGCCGGGCCAGTACTTATTTTGTTCCGACAAATAAAAACTTTTATTGAAACGAGAAGAGTAATTTTCATTGCCATTCCTAATTCTTAGAAATTAGATAAGATTCTAATAGATAGATTATTTTAGAAATTATTGAAAAAATTATCTATATCTAACTATATCTAAATTAAGAATTAATAGAATGAATATATTCTATTATATTCTAATATATTCTATTATATTCGAATATTCTATTCTATCTATTCTATTTTTTCTTTTATTTATTTATTTAATATTTACATTTACTAATTGAATCTTAGAGATTCTATGAGATTCTATTTCTATTCTCAGTCTATTTAAGTATATTTAGTATATTCTAGTAAATTAAAAATTAAAGTCTAAATTAGAATATTTAAATTTTATAGCTTTATAGTAAAAAATAGTAGAAGTTTACTAGTACTAGTAAGAGTATTTCTAGTATATAGTATATACTACATAGATTACTAAGATTATATACTAATAGAGTACTAAGATTTTTCATCTTTCTTTTTTTTTGAAGTTTTTCCTCGGTGGAACAAAATACGTGTTAATGCTGAAAATTTCATGATTCTGATGTTATCTTGACTACATCTAATTACTTTGTTGGACAAAAGGCCCATTTATATTCAATAATGAATATGTAGCGGGTATAGTTTAGTGGTAAAAGTGTGATTCGTTCTATTAACAACTTCAATAGTTAAGGGGTCTTTCCTTTTTTTTTCATATTTCATATTCCGATCAAAAACTTTATTTCTTAAAAAGATTTAATACTTTATCCCTTAATAGCACATTTGAGGAAAAATATAAATTATCACGATTTCTATCCAAAAGACAATCAGAATTTTAATAAAAAAAAATTGTATTATGGAGTCGAGAAGCATAATTTTTTTTGATTGGTTCAATTCTTCCAATTAAATGATTATTAATAAAAGATCTATGGATAATAGTACAAAACTTTCAATCGTAACTAAATCTTCAATTTTTGCGCTTAAAAAGGGGAGATTGAAGCCAAAATAGCTCTAAAATGATGGTTTTGGTTTACTAGAACCCTCGACTTCTTATTTGAGCTCGGTAGAAACAAAATTATTTTCCTTAGGATCCCACGAGTAGAAAAGAAATAGGGAACGAAGTAACTAGACTAGAAAGTTTTG